ACAATAAACTATAACAAATTCAATATAGTATATTAGATAAAAATTTATAAAAATAATTTTTATAAAAAAAAAAATAGAAATAAATATGGATGGATTCTCTCTATTTTCTATATTCTCTATAGAGATAGAATTCTATAGAGAATATAGAATATAGAGAATATAGAGAATAAAATAAGAAATTAGAATAGAAAAAAAGAAAATAATAAACAGAGTGTTCTTATTCAAAACGCCCTGTGATCTTCAACCAATTCTGTGCTTCAATATAATTACCTGGGGTAAGTGCTATAGCTTGTTTCCAATATTCAGCAGCTTGATCAAACCAAGATTCTGCTATTTCAGAATCTCCCTGTCGAATGGCCTGTTCTCCGCGGTCGGAATAGGTGCGTAAATTCCTTCCCTTAGAACCGTACTTGAGAGTTTCCTGACTCATACGGCTCAACAGTCAATTCTTTTGATCTTCCATTTTTTTTCTGGAGTTAACCACAAGAAAAGAGGTTAATTACATGAGTTTCAAACTTGAATTTGGATTAATAAAGAATTTAATCCTTTTTTTTAGTTTTATCTTTTTTCCTACCTTCAGAAGAATAAAGCATAGCTTTGGTTCTCACACCAAAGTCAGATAGACAACCGCATTGCATCTTTTTCCATCTTATGCCGATCGGTGTTCCAAAGGTACCATTTCTACTTCCTGGAGATGATGATGCAATTGGATTGACTTATACAATTTTTTCAAGAAGAATAAAGCATCGGCATTTACACTCTTATTAGAATCTTCTGAAAGGTAACTATCTCGATTTCATATATCATATACTTTCATATATGATATATCTATTTCTATAGAATCTTTGAGAAAGACTTTTCTTCATAAGAAAAGACTTACTATCTTTGGGATCTGATACTACACCGCTGCTCAAAAGCTTAGGGGATCAACTTTATTACATAAGTGGATTCCTAACTCTTCTATCATGAGATAAGTAAGCAGTTCTTGTTGTATTGGCCAAAAACCTTGTTAATTGATCTTTACGGTGCTTCCTCTATCAATTAGATCTTTTATCCATAGAAAAAAAAGTATCTAGGCATATATATTTCTTCATATTTCGATTTCTATGAAGTTTGTTTCTTTGCTACAGCTGATAAAAATCGTTGTTTCGAACGATATATATGTAGAAAGCCCATTTTTTTTTCTAGTATTTATAAGTATTAGCGGATTTGCTCGTTCTTTTCTTTTTTCTTTCTATAGTGGAGATAGTCGCACGTAATGACAGATCACGGCCATATTGTTAAAAGCTTGAGGTAAGAACGGGTTTCGTTCGAGTGCTCGAAAATAGTATTCCAAAGCTTTCGTATGTTCTCCGTTACTTGTGTGGATAAGGCCTATGTTATAAAGTATATAACTTCGATCATAGGGATCAATTTCCAGTCGCATAGCCTCATAATAATTCTGTAAAGCTTCCGCATAATTTCCTTCCGATTGAGCCGACATCCGTTACGGTCGTCATTCGGTTCAAAGAATCTCCGTTCCAGAACCGTACGTGAGATTTTCATCTCATACGGCTCCTCCTTTCTGTGTATAATGATAAACATAGAATCAAAAAAGATTGCAATATTCTCATTATCAACTGAGCGGGACTAGTGTTTTTACACGAAATCTCTAGCCAACCTTCCTGTAAAGGATCTTTTTTCTTAAGATCAAGTATGTTATTACTGGATAAATAGTCACTTCAACAATTTCTTTGTCCTCAACGCCGCTAAATTTCCCGGAATTAGTCACTTCAACAGTCTTCGATGGTTATATGGGTATCCAAAATACGAACGAGATGGATGTTTATTGTCCCAACCATTCTTGTTAGTCCCGATCCCGATAAGAAAGGAAGGGTTTTTTTTACAAAGTTTTCTCGTGTTGTTGATTCCTAAGCGTAGTGCTTCTTCCCCCATGCCGCCCATTGGTACTAGTGGAGTAGGATTGACCTAACCCCATAGGTATAGGTATAACCTTTCGCTTAATACTATAAACCAAAAATTGAAGCATATGAGGCTGCATTAATCGGGGATACACGACAGAAGGAATTAATCGTTTTATTTCCAAACTTCACCTTCAGCAAGCGTAGGTTTTTTTCAAAATTTTTTTCTTTCTCTCTGAAGAATGTATCTTTCTCCTAAGACTGAGATCGGTAAAAAAAAAGATAATCAAATCGCACCATCTCTGTAATAAGTGAATGCCTCTTTTTCTCCTGAAGTTGTCGGAATTATTCGTAATAAGATATTGGCTACAATGGAAAAGGTCTTATCAATAAAATTTCCATTTATCCGAGATCTAGGCATAGGTAGCAATCCATTCTATAATTTCATTTTTTATCGCGTGAGAAAATAATCCCCCAAACAAAGGAATTGTACAATACAGTACGAAATAACGTAAAAACGGACTTCTTAATCAAATTACTTTATCCTACGGCCAGCCAGCCTCGAAGGGTGGTTTTTTTTTGATAAAACCTTTTCTTTCTATTTTTATAGTTCCAATTGATTGTGTGCGCCCACCCAAATGGAATATGAATGACTCACTATTCACTCGGTTTCTGGGCATAATCATTATGTAGGAGAGATGGCCGAGTGGTTCAAGGCGTAGCATTGGAACTGCTATGTAGGCTTTTTGTTTACCGAGGGTTCGAATCCCTCTCTTTCCGCACCTTTACCAAATTCATCAATGTTACTGACCACAATGTTTGAAATAACAATGGATACCATTATTCCAACTTTGATATGGATTCTCTATTCCTGTATTCTTTCTGTAATACAGAAAATGGTGGAAAAAGTGGGCAAGGAATAAGAATTTTCCTATACCCACGTCTATACACGAATGGGGGAAAATCGTCGGATCAAAATTCTTGTTATTTTAATTAGGTTTAAGTCTGACGAGAATAATATTCTACAACCAGCAATTCATTAATTTTCAAACCAACCCATTTACTATCTATTATTTGATTGACATATCCTAATGCTAATCCTTTATATTGGAATGGGTTAAGACTCAAATGGTTTGGTAATTCCTCGCGGGGGGCTGATTCAATAGAATTTTGAATCAGAGTTATAGATTTTTGTTCATCCTTCGCTGTAATAATATCTTGAGGTTTGCAACGATAACTTGGTATATCTACTATACGACCATTAACTAAAACATGTCTATGGTTAACTAATTGGCGGGCTTGAGGAATAGTCGAAGCCATACCCAATCGAAAAAGTATGTTATCCAAACGCATTTCAAGTAATTGAAGTAAAACTTGACCGGTTGACCCTTTCGCTTTTCCAGCGATACGAACGTATTTAAGCAATTGTCGTTCTGTAAGACCATAATGAAAACGCAATTTTTGTTTTTCTTCTAAACGAATACGATATTGAGATCTTTTACTGGAGCGCGATTGGTTTCTAAGTTCGCTTCCGACTGTAGGCCTTTTACTAGTTAGTCCCGGTAAAGCCCCCAGACGGCGTATTTTTTTGAAACGAGGCCCTCTATAACGTGACATAAAAACTCCTTTTTAAAATGGAAAATCTCATAAAGCAAAATTAAAACTAAACTAAATGACAAATATGATAAATGAAGCGAAATCTACTAAAGTATTGTAGTACAAAGAAGAATTAGAGGGATTCTATCAGTATCCGAATTTTATTCTATTCTATTGTATATATAAAATAAAAAAAGGAGGTTCTTTTCTTGATTTGTTCTACAGAATACAGAAATCGAACTCCCCAATCTTTTATTCCTAAAAAAAAAGACATTATCCATTATGTAATAAATAAAAACAAATAGAGAAAAGCCGGCTATCGGAATCGAACCGATGACCATCGCATTACAAATGCGATGCTCTAACCTCTGAGCTAAGCGGGCTCACATAACACAAATTGTGCATACAGAGGAATTCTTTCATAAACTAATGAGATATTAGTTATTAATTGTTTAATATTAGCTCTTCATAACATAATTACTATGTCATAACATAAGAAAATGAAGACAAACATAGAAAAAAATATAGAATGTCCAATATTTATTATTTATTTTATATTCTAGTATATAACATAAAAAACAGAATAATTTGAAGATAAGGAAAGGATTAATAGTTAATAGAATAACATTTTGATCGATTTATCAAAAAATTTCTCAAATCCATTTTTATCAATAAAACAATATCTTCATTTTAATTAGTATAGTAATAGGAATTAATTAAAATAGTAAGATTATCTTGTTTTTTTAGTTTTGAATTAAAATACCATTTATTTTTATTCTTTTGAATATTTTCTTGAATATTTTCGATTCTTTATTTCTATTATTTTATTTTAATAGAATACATTTTCTTTAAATATAGAATTCTTCATTAATATATATTGTTGTAAACATATATATATTGTTATATAGCTAACAATATATATGTTTAAATATTTTAATAATATTTTACATTTTTTTTGCTTATTATTATATAATGAAATAATTAATTAAATATATTATTATATTCTATATGTTATTATATTTTATATAATTATATATATATGAGATATGAATATTTTTTTTATATATTAATATTAAATATATTAATATTCTATTTAATATTCTATAGAATTCTATAGAAATATTTTTTTCTATATGCTTTCGATATTCTTTAATATTATTTATAGAATACGTTATAGCTATATGTTATAGCTATATATATTAGAATATAATATATGTAATAATAGTAATAGTATAATATAAAATATGTAGAATAGTATATAGAAAATAGTATATAAAATAAAAGTATTAGTATATTTACTATATATATAGAATAATAGTATATAGAATACTATTTATACTATTTACTATTCTAAAAAATATGAAAAATATTCTAATTTTTTTAGAATTTTAAATAATGAATAATTAGATTACAGTAAACAGTAATTTATATTACAATATATATATATTCTTATAATTAAGATGAAATATGTATAATGTATAGATTTATACATTAGAATTCTAAAAAATTGGATGGATTATCAAAAGAAATTTGATAAGTAATTAGAAAGTCGATATTTCTATCGAATTACTAAATTAATAAATGTGTTTTTGATTTTAGTTTTGTTATATAGGGTCCTTATATGTACGCTCTAAGGAAAAGAAGAAAAAAAAAAGAATCGAACGTTCGAGTATTCTAAATTCTATCAAAAAATGATAGAAGGACGGACAGAGAAAATAGATATATATGTGGTATATATATCTTTATATTGAATTGCGAATACAGAGATAATAGAATCATTTCTGATTCGACCAAATATGGGTATCCGATATAGATGAAAGAAAATCAATCAAACAAATAGAAGGAAACTTTTTTCAATATGGGAATAGGTATCTAATAAATTCAACAGTTCCGGCATAGAATTTAATTCTCATAATACAAATGAAAAAACATCCTAATGAGATCCCAATCTCAAAGAAAAAAAGGGGGATATGGCGAAATTGGTAGACGCTACGGACTTAATTGGATTGAGCCTTGGTATGGAAACTTACCAAGTGAAAACTTTCAAATTCAGAGAAACCCTGGAATTCACAATGGGCAATCCTGAGCCAAATCCTGCTTTCCGAAAACAAACAAATAAAAGTTCAGAAAGTGAAAATCAAAAAAGGATAGGTGCAGAGACTCAATGGAAGCTGTTCTAACAAATGGAGTTGACTACATTTCCTTTCGCAGTAGGAAATGAATCCTTCTAGAAAAATTCAAGAAAGGATCAAGGATAAACATATATATATCTATATATATGTTATATATAAATGTACTGAAAATACTATTTTAATTGATTAATGAAGACTCCAAACTTATATTCTTCTATTTGTAAATATTTCTATCACAAATGAAAGATGTGAATCAAATCAATTACAACTTGAAGAAAAAATGGAATATTCATTCATCAAATCAGTCACTCCAGCATAGTCTGATGGATCTTTTGAAGAACTGATTAATCAGACGAGAATAAAGATAGAGTCCCATTCTACATGTCAATACTGACACCAATGAAATTTTTAGTAAGAGGAAAATCCGTCGACTTTAGAAATCGTGAGGGTTCAAGTCCCTCTATCCCCAAAAGACCATTTTATTCTCTAATTTTTTATCCTGTATCCTCATTTTAAAATGAAAATTCGTTAAAATTCATTATGTGTCTTATTCAGTCTATTCTTTCACAAAAGGATCCGGATGGAATTTTTCTTTTTGTTATCATAAGAACAAGTCTTGTTGGAATTGGTAGTTGAATATATTTGACACACGTAGAATCTTTTTATATATGATAAACGTACAAATGAACATCTTATCTTTGAGCAAAGAATCCTCATATGAATAATTAAGAATACATAATCATTACTACTACTGAAACTTACAAAGTCTTTTTTTTTTATTTAGTTGACATAGACTCAAGTAATTTCTTACAATGAGGATGGTACGTCAAGAATGGTCGGGATAGCTCAGCCGGTAGAGCAGAGGACTGAAAATCCTCGTGTCACCAGTTCAAATCTGGTTCCCGGCGATTCATTTGTATGAGTATCTATTCCCATATTCATTTTAATGAATATGGGAATAGATATATATTTATTAGTGGTCTTGATCATCCTACATAATTTATCTAGGTGTCCGGAGATACGCTCTTTCTAGATGAAGAATGAATACATGTATATTCTAGGTATATACAGTATGTAAATGAATTATTCGATTTTGTTTCTCTTTTTTCTACTCTCCAAAAAGAATGTTACTATTTCAACAATATTCAAATGGTTAAATTAGTTGGTTGAAAGACCAAAAAGTTTAATCTAGAGGAGTTCAGAGGTGGGAATAGTCAAAATTCATCTCAGATACATTACAAATAAATCCGGTCCATTTCTTTGTATTTTCTTTGGTATTTCTATTTTCTTCATTTCTTTGATCGTACTTTTCTTTTTCGTAGCCGGATATATGATTGATGTTGATGTGCATCTTACATAGTTAATGATGCAGAACTTTTTCAGTTCATCCTATTGGCTCATCCGAAATAAGTATCGTTCAAATTTTAGAATCTCAATGAATCCCTATATTATTCTCTTCTTTATTTCCAAATTTTATTATTTATCTCATCCATAATAAGATATAAGATATGAATGAAACCTCAATTATTCTGTCTAATCTATAAAAAAAATGTACATATATTCCTTGAAAATCTGGGGTTGTCGAAGGGCGGATTACTTTCTTATTTTTATCATTTAGTGAGCATCTTGTATTTCATAAAAATTGGGGGCGATATAATCTTTACGCAAAGGCCATCCTATCCAACTTTCGGGCATTAAAATACGTTTCAGACGCGGATGATTATCATAAGAGATTCCTAACATATCATAAGATTCCCTTTCTTGAAAATCCGCACTTTTCCAAACCCAGAAAATAGAAGGAATTCTGGGATTTTTCCTTGGGGCAAATACTTTTATGCATACCTCTTCTGGTTGATCTAGACTATACTCTA